TTGATCGGATTAAAAAGAAACTTTGGGATTGCTGAATCACAGACAAAAAAAAGAAAAAATAAACATATAAAGCAACGGAGCCATCATAGTATTTTTGAACTCCTCCGAAAGGAAGGATGGCAATTTGATTATTTACCCATCTGAGTCTGATAGATTCTATTTTCTCTTTCTTCAATAGAAAGGAGGGGGGTCAATTTTCTTGTAGAGCCGTATGCACAAAAGATGCCTGTACGGTTGTTCAATTCTATCTTTTTTCTATTCTTTATCTTTCTTTTCTCTTTGCTTTATCATGCGAGATAGGGGAAGCTTTTATTTTGTTATATCATCAGGGTAATGATACATGAACCTTATAGTGCTTTTTATATGGCACAAGTAGGCGAATTTGTCATGGAAGCGGTAGAACTGATGAAACTGCGTGAAACCCTCACAAGGGTTTATGCAGAAAGAACGGGCAAACCCTTCTGGGTTGTACACGAAGATATGGAAAGAGATATTTTTATGTCAGCAACAGAAGCCCAAGCTTATGGAATTGTTGATTTTGTAGCGGTTCAAGGAAAATAACATGGATTTCGCGCAAATCTGTGATTTGAGATTTTATCTTCGAATTGAATATTCTATTAAATAGAAGTAATTCACCATCATTCGGTTAGGATCAATCTAAACCAACCCATCATATTATGTATACGATTCAACATGCCAACTATTAAACAACTTATTAGAAATACAAGACAGCCAATCAGAAATGTCACGAAATCCCCCGCTCTTCGGGGGTGCCCTCAGCGTCGAGGAACATGTACTAGGGTGTATGTGCGACTCGTTTAGATCATGAGCTGGCACAAAAGCAAGAAAACTACTTTTACAGTATCAATGATCAGTACCGGTGAATGGGATAGGATGGAAAAAGGAACTCCATCCATTATTAAAAAAAAACTCTACCATATCCCTCTATTGTGTATGAAGTTTATGGTTTCCGTTGGTGTAAATCCAATCACCTGAATTTAAGATGATAAGAAATTCTCCATTGGTAACAAATGGTTATCCATTAAGCGGAGGAAATCTTATTTAAACGGACTAAGAGGGTCAGCTACCCAGCAAACTTTCATAATTAAATACCGTTACTGTATAGGTAGATCTGATTGTGAAAGACCTATTACTGGATAATTCATGGGTAGAGCCAAAGCGTGTGAACTATACAAGTTCCCAATAACATCAATTAGTTGATTAAATAGTAAATTAAAGTATAAAGTAAAGGCTCCGGTGTATAGAGAAGACCTCACCGTTTAAGAAGTAACCATAGAAACGAAGGAACCCACTATTTCTTTTTTTATTTCTTTTATTTACTATATTTTTGATACCTAGGAAAATACAATTTCTTAGTTCTGTCTTATTTCGCATTGAAATACCTAAAAAAAAAAATCGTGGTCGGGAAGGTTAGAGTAGCCAAAGCCATTGGAATTTTGATTTTATACATTGGAAAAATTCGTTTTGTTATTAATAGACTAGGAAGGGGGAAAAGAATAACTGAAAGAAAGGCAATCAATTAGTTATTCGTCAAAGTTTCATTTATTCAATGACCAGAATTAAACGGGGATATATAGCTCGGAGACGTAGAACAAAAATTCGTTTATTTGCATCAAGCTTTCGAGGGGCTCATTCAAGGCTTACTAGAACTATTACTCAACAGAAAATAAGAGCTTTAGTTTCGGCTCATCGGGATAGGGATAGGAAAAAGAGAGATTTTCGTCGTTTGTGGATCACTAGGATAAACGCAGTAATTCGCGAAAGGGGAGTATCCTATAGTTATAGTAGATTAATACACGATCTGTACAAGAGACAGTTGCTTCTTAACCGTAAAATACTTGCACAAATAGCTATATCAAATAGGAATTGTCTTTATATGATTTCGAACGAAATCATAAAGGAAGTAGATTGGAAAGAATCCACCAGAATAATTTAAATGGAGTTACCCGGAGAATGAACTCCGGGAAGGTAGAGTAGAAATTAGTATGAGAAAATATACTAAAGTAGTCAAAATGAATGAACACGTTCAATTCAATAAAAACAGATTTCTTTTTTTCCGATTCATTTTTTCTTACGACACGATACTCAAATCTAGATTCACTCAAATCTAGATTCTTGTAATTATGATTCAAGTGAAGAAAAAGTAAGCCTATTTATTTCGGGCTTTAAAACCAGTAGTTCTAGCGGTCGACTCGGTTCTTTCAAATTGTTTCTCATTATTGAGAAAAGGTAACAAAGATAAAATACGAGCTTGTTTTATAGCAAGAGTAATTAATCGTTGTTGTTTCAAGGTCAATCTATTCACACGTCTTGATAATATTTTTCCTTGTTCACTAATAAATCGACTAATTAAACTCATGTTTCTATAATCAATTCGATCCCCCGATTGAATCGGGGGCAAACGCCTACGAAAAGATCGCTTGAATTTAAGAAAAGGTCGCTTGGATTTATCCATGGTTTGTTTGTTTAATTTATTCCT